GGACGAGCCGCCCCCTTATGGTATTAGTAAATATATGTATGATTTCACATTAATGTGTTAATACATATATGCATTATCACCAATTCACTATCTTGACCATAAAGCAAGTACTAAATGTCAAGGTATACATAAATCATATTATTAAAACTCAGAAATAATATTATTTTAACCCGGGTAATTTATTATTCCCTAAAAATTTGACCTCAAATTTTTCCTTGAAGTAACCAGCTATAATTTTATTAAAGAATATTAATGTAGTAAGAGACCACCAACCGGTCGTACAAAGGCATATCATGCATGATAGAATCAAGGGCATTAACTGTGGGGGTAGCACAATATGAACTATTACTGGCATCTGGTTCCTATTTCAGGTACATAACTGTAATATCCCACCCTCGGATAATTATACTGGCATTTGATTAATGGTGTAGTACATATGTCTCGTTACCCACCATGCCGGGCATTCTTTTATATGCATAACGTTCTCCTTTTTTTTTCCTTTTCATTTGCATCTCAGAGTGCAAGCTCAAATAGTGAATTAAGCTTGAGCATTTTCCTTGTATGTGACAATGTAAGTTAATTATTATAAGACATAATTTAAGAATTACATATTATTATCTCAAGTGCATAACATGTGTGTCTCTTGTTCAACTTATCCTTACATATATGCCCCCTTTGGTTTTTGCGCGACAAACCCCCCTACCCCCCTACGCTCGGCGAATCCTGTTATTCTTGTCAAACCCCAAAAGCAAGAAAGACTCAAGAACGCATTAGCCAACGAGTCGTGATATAAATTGGCATCCCATTATATATATATATATATATATATATATGCACCAATTTTTATTGCAACAACTCACCACCAACCTAACAAACCCTACTAAAAATTTTACAAAAACAACCCGGCACTAAATATTCTAATATTATTAAGCAGCTAGCGTAGCTTAATACAAAGCATAGCACTGAAGATGCTAAGATGAGTCCTAAAAAACTCCGCATGCACAAAGGCATGGTCCCGACCTTATTATCAGCTCTAACTCAACTTACACATGCAAGTCTCCGCAGCCCCGTGAATATGCCCTCAATCCCCCGCCCCGGGGACGAGGAGCGGGCATCAGGCACAAACATCAGCCCAAAACGCCTAGCCAAGCCACACCCCCAAGGGAATTCAGCAGTGATAAACATTAAGCCATAAGTGAAAACTTGACTCAGTTAGTGTTAAGAGGGCCGGTAAAACTCGTGCCAGCCACCGCGGTTAGACGAGAGGCCCTAGTTGATATTATAACGGCGTAAAGGGTGGTTAAGGATAGACAAAAATAAAGCCAAATGACCCCTTAGCTGTCATACGCTTCTAGGTGTCCGAAGCCCTAACACGAAAGTAGCTTTAATAAATTCACCCGACTCCACGAAAACTGGGAAACAAACTGGGATTAGATACCCCACTATGCCCAGCCGTAAACCTAGGCATCCAACTACAATTAGATGCCCGCCAGGGTACTACGAGCATCAGCTTAAAACCCAAAGGACCTGACGGTGTCTCAGACCCCCCTAGAGGAGCCTGTTCTAGAACCGATAACCCCCGTCTAACCTCACCACTTCTAGTCACCCCAGCCTATATACCGCCGTCGTCAGCTTACCCTATGAAGGTAATAAAAGTAAGCAAAATGGGCACACCCCAATACGTCAGGTCGAGGTGTAGCGCATGAAATGGGAAGAAATGGGCTACATTTTCTAACATAGAACATCACGAATACGCACCATGAAACAGTGCTTGAAGGAGGATTTAGTAGTAAAAAGGAAACAGAGTGTCCCTTTGAACTCGGCTCTGAGACGCGTACACACCGCCCGTCACTCTCCCCGGTCAAAACGCACCAAAAATACCTAACACAATAGCACCGACAAGGGGAGACAAGTCGTAACACGGTAAGTGTACCGGAAGGTGCACTTGGATCAAATCCAAGGCGTGGCTGAATTAGTTAAGCATCTCACTTACACCGAGAAGACATCCATGCAAACTGGGTCGCCCTGAGCCAAACAGCTAGCTTAACTACTTAATAACCAAACAATATAAATAAAATAAAACAAGCCACAACACCAAAAACTAAACCATTCTTTTACCTGAGTATGGGAGACAGAAAAGGTTCTACTAAAGCAATAGAGATAGTACCGCAAGGGAAGGCTGAAAGAGAAATGAAACAACCCATATAAGCACTAAAAAGCAAAGATTAAAACTCGTACCTTTCGCATCATGATTTAGCCAGTACACCCAAGCAAAGAGACCTTTAGTTTGAAACCCCGAAACCAGGTGAGCTACCCCGAGACAGCCTATTAAGGGCCAACCCGTCTCTGTGGCAAAAGAGTGGGAAGAGCTCCGGGTAGAAGTGACAGACCTACCGAACCTGGTGATAGCTGGTTGCCCAAGAAATGAATAGAAGTTCAGCCTCGTGCTCCTCAAATCAAATAAATACAAACAAGACCCAAGAGAAATACACGAGAGTTAGTTAAAGGGGGTACAGCCCCTTTAACAAAGGACACAACCTTTCCAGGAGGATAAAGATCATATTATATAAAACATACCGTTCTAGTGGGCCTAAAAGCAGCCACCTAAACAGAAAGCGTTAAAGCTCAGACAGATAAAAGTTTATTATCCTGATAAAAAATCTTATTCCCCTAAATATTATTAGGCCAACCCATGCCCACATGGAAGAGATTATGCTAAAATGAGTAACAAGAAGACCCGCCCTTCTCCAAGCACAAGTGTAAGCCAAACCGGACCAACCATTGGCAACTAACGAACTCAACCCAAGAGAGCAATGTGAATTACAAAAAAACCAAGAAAAACCCACAACTAAACTATCGTTACCCCCACACTGGAGTGCCATTTAAAGGAAAGACTAAAAGAAAAGGAAGGAACTCGGCAAACACAAGCCTCGCCTGTTTACCAAAAACATCGCCTCCTGCAACACAACCAAGTATAGGAGGTCCAGCCTGCCCAGTGACCACAAGTTCAACGGCCGCGGTATTCTAACCGTGCAAAGGTAGCGCAATCACTTGTCTTTTAAATAAAGACCTGTATGAATGGCTAAACGAGGGCTTAACTGTCTCCCCTTTCAAGTCAGTGAAATTGATCTACCCGTGCAGAAGCGGGTATAATAATACAAGACGAGAAGACCCTTTGGAGCTTAAGGTACAAAACTCAATCACGTAAAGCAACTCAGTAAAAAGCAAAAACTTTATGAATATGAAATTTTACCTTCGGTTGGGGCGACCACGGAGGAAAAAAAAGCCTCCAAATGGACTGGGATAAACCTCCTAAAACCAAGAGAGACATCTCTAAGCCACAGAACATCTGACCAAACATGATCCGGCCATTAGACCGATCAATGAACCAAGTTACCCTAGGGATAACAGCGCAATCCTCTCCCAGAGTCCATATCGACGAGGGGGTTTACGACCTCGATGTTGGATCAGGACATCCTAATGGTGCAGCCGCTATTAAGGGTTCGTTTGTTCAACGATTAAAGTCCTACGTGATCTGAGTTCAGACCGGAGCAATCCAGGTCAGTTTCTATCTGTAACGCCACTTTTCCTAGTACGAAAGGATCGGAGAAGAGGGGCCCATACTTAAAGCACGCCCCACCCCAATTTATGAAGACAAATAAATAAAATAAAGGGGGGCCAAAACCCCAGCTGGCCAAAATAAGGACATACTGGGGTGGCAGAGCATGGTAAATTGCGAAAGGCCTAAGCCCTTTTAACCAGAGGTTCAAATCCTCTTCCCAGTTCATGTTAAACACCCTAATTACCCACCTAATCAACCCCTTAGCCTACATTGTACCAGTACTCCTGGCAGTAGCCTTCCTAACACTCATTGAACGAAAAGTACTAGGATATATACAATTACGAAAAGGACCAAACGTAGTAGGCCCTTACGGACTACTACAACCCATTGCCGACGGACTAAAACTCTTCATTAAAGAACCCATCCGCCCATCTACATCATCCCCATTCCTATTTTTAGCCACCCCAATACTTGCACTAACCCTAGCCATAACCCTGTGAGCACCTATACCCATACCCCACCCAATAACTGACCTAAACCTAGGAATTCTATTTATCTTAGCCCTATCAAGCCTTGCAGTATACTCAATTCTAGGATCAGGTTGAGCCTCAAATTCAAAATACGCACTAATCGGAGCTTTACGGGCCGTAGCTCAAACAATTTCATATGAAGTCAGTCTCGGGCTAATTCTCCTATCTGTAATTATTTTCTCAGGAGGATACACTCTGCAAACATTTAACATTACCCAAGAAAGTATTTGATTACTTATCCCCGCCTGACCTTTAGCCGCAATATGATATATCTCAACACTAGCCGAAACAAACCGAGCACCGTTTGACCTAACAGAAGGAGAATCAGAACTAGTATCCGGTTTTAACGTAGAATACGCAGGAGGCCCATTCGCACTATTCTTCCTGGCCGAATACGCCAACATCCTTCTAATAAACACCCTATCAACTGTCCTATTTTTAGGGGCCTCACACATTCCAAGCATTCCAGAACTCACAACAATTAACCTTATAATTAAAGCTGCACTACTATCCATTATGTTCCTATGAATCCGGGCCTCATACCCACGATTCCGATACGATCAACTAATACACCTAGTATGAAAAAACTTCCTTCCCCTTACACTCGCTTTCGTATTATGACATACCGCCCTACCGATCGCACTAGCAGGACTGCCCCCACAACTATAACCAAGGAACTGTGCCCGAACACCCAAGGACCACTTTGATAGAGTGAATTATAGGGGTTAAAATCCCCTCAGTTCCTAGAAAGAAGGGAATTGAACCCATACTCAAGAGATCAAAACTCCAGGTGCTTCCTTTACACCACTTTCTAGGGCGGGGTCAGCCAATTAAGCTTTCGGGCCCATACCCCGAACATGACGGTTAAAATCCCTCCTCCGCCAATGAACCCATACGTACTTGCAATCCTACTATCTAGTCTAGGACTAGGAACCACCCTAACCTTTGCTAGCTCTCACTGACTCCTAGCTTGAATAGGCCTAGAAATTAATACACTAGCAATCACCCCTTTAATAGCACAACACCACCACCCCCGTGCAGTAGAAGCAACTACAAAATACTTCCTAACCCAGGCCACCGCAGCAGCAATAATCCTATTTGCAAGCACAACAAATGCCTGAATAACCGGAGAATGAAACATTAACGACTTATCAAACCCCATCGCCAGCACAATATTTATAGCAGCCCTAGCACTCAAAATTGGACTCGCACCAATACATTTCTGAATACCAGAAGTACTACAAGGATTAGACCTATTAACAGGACTCATCCTATCTACCTGACAAAAACTCGCCCCATTCGCACTTATTATCCAAACAGCACAAACTATTGACCCATCACTACTAACACTACTAGGAATTACATCCACATTGGTCGGAGGATGAGGAGGACTAAATCAAACCCAACTACGAAAAATTCTAGCCTACTCTTCAATCGCCCATATAGGGTGAATAATCATTGTAATCCAGTACGCCCCCCAACTCACCTTAATTGCACTAGGAACATATATTATTATAACCTCCGCAGCATTCCTAACCCTAAAAATATTACTAACAACCAAAATCAACACACTAACAACAGCCTGATCAAAAAGCCCTATCCTAGCATCAACAACTGCCCTAACCTTACTCTCATTGGGGGGCCTACCACCACTCACAGGATTTATGCCAAAATGACTAATCCTACAAGAACTAACAAAACAAGACCTCCCCATCGTTGCCACAACCATGGCCCTAGCCGCTTTAATCAGCCTATACTTCTACTTACGACTATGTTACGCAATGACACTAACCATTTCCCCCCATACAATTAACTCAACCACCCCCTGACGAACTCAAATAGCCCAAACCTCTTTACCCCTAGCCCTATTCACCACAACCGCCCTGGGTTTACTACCGATAACCCCAACCATTCTAATACTAACCACCTAGGGATTTAGGATAATATTCAAGACCAAGAGCCTTCAAAGCCCTAAGTAGAAGCGAAAATCTTCTAATCCCTGATAAGACCTACAAGAAACTAACTCGCATCTCCTGACTGCAAACCAGACACTTTCATTAAGCTAAGGCCCTACTAGATGGGAAGGCCTCGATCCTACAAACTCTTAGTTAACAGCTAAGCGCTCAAGCCAGCGAGCATCCACCTACTTTCCCCGCCGCCCAGTCAGTAAGGCGGGGAAAGCCCCGGCAGAATATCAATCTACGTCTTTGGATTTGCAATCCAATGTGTTCTTCACCACGAGGCTGATAGGAAGAGGATTTAAACCTCTATCTTCGGGGCTACAACCCACCGCCTAAACGCTCGGCTACCCTACCTGTGGCAATCACACGCTGATTCTTCTCTACCAACCACAAAGACATTGGTACCCTTTATCTTGTATTTGGTGCCTGAGCCGGAATAGTAGGAACCGCCTTAAGCCTTCTTATTCGAGCCGAACTTAGCCAACCCGGATCACTTCTAGGTGACGACCAAATTTACAATGTCATCGTCACTGCCCACGCCTTCGTAATAATCTTCTTTATAGTAATACCCATCCTTATCGGGGGATTTGGAAACTGACTTGTACCACTAATAATCGGAGCCCCGGACATAGCATTCCCACGAATAAATAACATAAGCTTCTGATTATTACCCCCATCATTTCTGCTACTATTAGCCTCTTCTGGTGTTGAAGCTGGGGCCGGAACAGGATGAACAGTATACCCGCCCCTTGCAGGAAATCTAGCCCACGCAGGAGCATCAGTAGACCTAACAATTTTTTCACTTCACCTAGCAGGTATTTCATCAATCCTGGGGGCAATTAACTTCATCACCACAACCATTAACATAAAACCCCCAGCCATCTCCCAATATCAAACACCCCTATTCGTCTGATCCGTACTTGTAACCGCCGTCCTACTCCTTTTATCACTGCCTGTTTTAGCTGCCGGGATTACAATACTACTAACAGATCGAAACCTCAATACCACATTCTTTGATCCGGCAGGCGGAGGAGACCCAATCCTTTACCAACACCTATTCTGATTCTTTGGTCACCCAGAAGTCTACATTCTTATCCTTCCAGGATTTGGAATCATCTCTCATGTTGTAGCCTACTACTCAGGTAAAAAAGAACCATTTGGCTATATAGGCATGGTGTGAGCAATGATAGCCATCGGCCTTCTAGGATTTATTGTATGAGCCCACCACATATTCACCGTCGGAATAGACGTAGACACTCGTGCATACTTTACATCTGCAACAATAATTATTGCTATCCCAACAGGTGTGAAAGTATTCAGCTGATTAGCCACACTTCACGGAGGATCAATCAAATGAGAAACACCCATACTATGAGCTCTAGGGTTTATTTTCCTATTTACAGTAGGCGGACTCACAGGAATTGTCCTATCCAACTCATCACTAGACATTGTCCTTCATGATACTTATTACGTAGTAGCACATTTCCACTATGTATTATCAATGGGCGCTGTATTTGCTATTATAGCAGCCTTCGTACACTGATTCCCCCTACTAACCGGATATACCCTCCACAGCACATGAACAAAAATCCACTTTGCAGTTATATTTATCGGAGTTAACCTAACATTCTTCCCGCAGCACTTCCTAGGCCTAGCAGGTATACCACGACGATATTCTGACTACCCAGACGCCTACGCCTTATGAAATACAGTATCATCCATTGGATCACTAATTTCTTTAGTGGCGGTTATTATATTCCTATTTATTCTATGAGAAGCCTTCGCCACTAAACGAGAAGTACTATCTGTAGAACTAACAATAACAAATGTAGAGTGACTCCACGGCTGCCCTCCTCCCTACCATACGTATGAAGAACCGGCATTTGTTCAAATTCAATCAAATTAACGAGAAAGGGAGGAATTGAACCCCCATATACTGGTTTCAAGCCAGCCACATAACCACTCTGTCACTTCCTTTCAAAGACATTAGTAAAATGTAAATTACACCACCTTGTCAAGGTGAAATTGTAGGTTAAACCCCCGCATGTCTTAAGCCCAAGGCTTAATGGCACACCCAACGCAACTAGGATTTCAAGACGCAGCATCACCCGTTATAGAAGAACTTCTTCACTTCCACGATCACGCATTAATAATTGTGTTCCTAATTAGCACCTTAGTATTATATATTATTATTGCAATAGTATCAACCAAGCTTACTAACAAATATATTTTAGACTCCCAAGAAATCGAAATCGTATGAACCATTTTACCAGCCGTCATTTTAGTACTTATTGCCCTGCCCTCTCTACGCATTCTATACCTCATGGACGAAATCAACGACCCTCACTTAACAATTAAAGCAATAGGACATCAATGATACTGAAGCTATGAGTATACAGATTATGAAGACCTGGGATTTGACTCTTACATAGTACCAACCCAAGACCTTACCCCCGGTCAATTCCGACTCCTAGAAACAGACCACCGAATAGTTGTCCCAATAGAATCCCCAATCCGTATCCTAGTATCCGCTGAAGACGTACTACATTCTTGAGCCGTCCCATCCCTGGGTATAAAAATAGATGCAGTCCCAGGACGACTAAATCAAACCGCCTTCATTGCCTCACGCCCAGGATTATTCTATGGGCAATGCTCTGAAATCTGCGGGGCTAACCACAGCTTTATGCCAATTGTGGTTGAAGCAGTACCACTAGAACACTTCGAAAACTGATCCTCATTAATACTAGAAGACGCCTCGCTAAGAAGCTAAACATTGGATAAAGCATTGGCCTTTTAAGCCAAAAGTTGGTGACTCCCGACCACCCTTAGTGAAATGCCACAATTAAACCCCGGCCCTTGATTCATAATTCTAGTATACGCATGATTACTTTTCCTAACCATTATCCCAACTAAAATCTTAAATCACATTTCACCAAATAAACCAACCTCAGTAAGTGCTAAAAAACACAAAACTGGGTCCTGATACTGACCATGATAATAAGCTTCTTCGACCAATTTGCAAGCCCAACATATCTAGGAATTCCACTAATTGCCATCGCAATCACACTCCCCTGAGTACTTTATCCAACCCCCTCATCTCGATGAGTTAACAATCGACTCACTACAATCCAAGGATGATCTATTAATCGATTCACTAATCAACTAATATTACCACTAAACACAGGAGGACATAAATGAGCATTATTGCTAGCCTCATTAATAATTTTCTTAATCACAATTAACATGCTTGGCCTACTACCCTATACCTTCACACCTACAACACAACTATCTTTTAATATAGGATTTGCCGTACCACTATGACTTGCCACAGTAATTATTGGAATACGAAACCAACCAACAGTCGCTTTAGGACACTTATTGCCAGAAGGAACCCCCATCCTACTAATCCCCGTACTAATTATTATCGAAACAATTAGCCTATTTATCCGACCATTAGCCCTGGGAGTTCGACTTACAGCCAATCTAACCGCAGGCCATCTCCTAATTCAACTTATTGCCACGGCTGTATTTGTTCTTCTACCAATAATACCAACAGTAGCAATTCTAACCGCTACTGTACTCTTTCTGCTCACACTATTAGAAGTTGCAGTAGCAATAATCCAAGCTTATGTATTTGTACTTCTTTTAAGCCTATACTTACAAGAAAACGTTTAATGGCCCACCAAGCACATGCCTATCATATAGTTGACCCAAGCCCATGACCACTAACCGGAGCTATCGCTGCCCTACTAATAACATCCGGCCTAGCAATCTGATTCCACTTCCACTCAACAACACTAATAACCTTAGGATTAATTCTCCTACTTCTCACCATATACCAATGATGACGTGACATTATTCGAGAGGGGACCTTTCAAGGCCACCACACACCACCAGTACAAAAAGGGTTACGATACGGAATAATCCTATTTATTACCTCAGAGGTATTCTTCTTCTTAGGGTTCTTCTGAGCCTTCTACCACTCAAGCCTGGCACCCACCCCAGAATTAGGGGGTTGCTGACCCCCCACAGGAATTACCCCACTAGACCCCTTCGAGGTCCCACTCCTTAATACAGCCGTACTACTAGCATCAGGCGTCACAGTAACATGAGCCCACCACAGCATTATGGAAGGAGAACGAAAACAAGCTATTCAATCCCTAACACTAACCATTCTATTAGGACTTTATTTCACCGCACTACAAGCCATAGAATATTACGAAGCACCATTTACAATCGCAGATGGAGTCTATGGTTCAACATTCTTTGTAGCCACAGGCTTCCATGGACTACACGTTATTATTGGATCAACCTTTTTAGCAGTGTGCCTCCTACGCCAAATCCAATACCACTTTACATCTGAACACCACTTCGGCTTTGAAGCCGCTGCCTGATACTGACACTTTGTTGACGTAGTATGACTGTTCCTCTACGTGTCTATCTATTGATGAGGCTCATAATCTTTCTAGTATTAAAATTAGTACAAGTGACTTCCAATCACACAGTCTTGGTTAAACCCCAAGGAAAGATAATGAATTTAATTATAACTATCTTAATTATTACAACAACCCTATCCTTAGTCTTAGCAGCTGTATCTTTTTGACTTCCACAAATAAACCCCGACGCAGAAAAATTATCACCATATGAATGCGGGTTTGATCCCCTAGGCTCTGCCCGACTACCATTTTCCCTACGCTTCTTTCTAGTAGCAATTCTATTCCTCCTTTTTGACCTAGAAATTGCCCTCCTCCTCCCACTACCCTGAGGAGACCAACTCCACAATCCCACCGAAACACTCTTCTGAGCCACAACAGTCCTAATTTTATTAACCCTGGGACTGATCTACGAATGAGCCCAAGGCGGCCTAGAATGAGCAGAATAGGGGGCTAGTCCAAAACAAGACCTCTGACTTCGACTCAGAAAACCGTGGTTTAACTCCATGACCCCCTTATGACACCCGTACACTTCAGCTTTAGTTCAGCATTTATTCTAGGTCTAATAGGACTAGCATTTCACCGAACCCACCTACTCTCCGCACTCCTATGCCTAGAAGGAATAATATTATCTCTATTTATTGCATTAGCCCTATGAACACTGCAATTCGAATCAACAGCATTCTCAACAGCTCCTATATTACTATTAGCTTTCTCTGCCTGTGAAGCAAGCACCGGCCTAGCACTACTAGTTGCTACTGCCCGCACTCATGGAACTGACCGACTACAAAACCTTAACCTCCTACAATGCTAAAAGTACTAATCCCCACAATCATACTATTCCCAACAATTTGACTAACCTCCCCCAAATGACTGTGAACAACCACAACCGCACACAGCCTCCTAATTGCCTCCATTAGCCTAATATGACTAAAATGAACCTCAGAGACCGGATGAACCTCCTCTAATACATATTTAGCCACAGACCCACTATCAACACCCCTTTTAGTACTAACATGCTGATTACTTCCACTTATGATCCTAGCCAGCCAAAACCATATTAACCCCGAACCAATTAACCGACAACGTTCTTATATCATACTTCTTGCCTCACTACAAACCTTTCTAATTATAGCATTCAGTGCCACAGAAATCATTATATTTTATATTATATTTGAAGCTACACTTATCCCAACCCTTATTATTATCACCCGCTGAGGAAATCAAACCGAACGACTTAATGCAGGAACCTACTTCCTATTCTATACCCTAGCAGGATCACTCCCACTCCTAGTTGCCCTACTTCTTCTTCAACAATCTACAGGTACGCTATCAATATTAATTCTCCAATACTCACAACCTCTTCAACTCAGCTCTTGGGGCCATATAATCTGATGAGCCGGCTGCCTAATCGCATTTTTAGTTAAAATACCATTATATGGAGTTCACCTGTGACTGCCAAAAGCACATGTAGAAGCCCCTGTAGCAGGATCAATAGTACTAGCAGCAGTTCTACTAAAACTTGGCGGATATGGAATAATACGCATAATAGTAATACTAGATCCTCTGTCAAAAGAACTAGCCTACCCATTCATTATTCTAGCCCTCTGAGGTGTCATTATAACCGGATCAATTTGCCTTCGACAAACAGACCTAAAATCACTAATTGCCTACTCATCTGTGAGCCACATGGGGTTAGTAGCAGGAGGAATCCTAATTCAAACCCCATGAGGATTCTCAGGAGCAATCATTTTAATAATTGCTCACGGACTAGTATCCTCAGCACTATTTTGCTTAGCCAACACAACCTATGAACGAACCCACAGCCGAACGATAATACTCGCCCGAGGACTACAAGTGATCTTTCCATTAACCACAGTATGATGATTCACCGCCAATCTAGCCAACTTAGCACTCCCCCCACTACCTAACCTGATAGGAGAACTCATAATTATTACAACGCTATTCAGCTGATCCCCGTGAACAATTTTACTTACTGGCCTAGGAACATTAATTACAGCTGGCTATTCCCTATATATATTTCTTATATCACAACGAGGCCCAACACCCAGCCATATTATAGGACTCCAACCCTTCCACACCCGAGAACACCTACTAATAATCCTACACCTAACCCCCGTCATCCTACTAGTGGCAAAACCAGAACTCATGTGAGGATGATGTTACTGTAAGTATAGTTTCAACCAAAATATTAGATTGTGATTCTAAAGATAGGGGTTAAAACCTCCTTACTCACCAAGGAAGAACGGAAAATAGTAAGCACTGCTAATCCTTACACTCCGTGGTTAAAATCCACGGCTTCCTTGCGCTTTCAAAGGATAACAGCCCATCCGTTGGTCTTAGGAACCAAAAACTCTTGGTGCAAATCCAAGTGAAAGCTAAAATGACACTAATCATACACTCATCCCTCCTTCTAATCTTCTTCATTTTAATATATCCGCTACTCACCACACTAAGCCCTAATCAACAAGGGCTTAACATAGCAAAAATAACTAAAGCTGCCGTTAGCTCCGCATTCTTCATCAGCCTATTACCACTTATAATTTTCCTAAACCTGAAAACAGAGGGCATTATTACAAATTGACAGTGAATAAACACTCAAACATTTGACATCAATATTAGCTTTAAATTCGACCACTACTCCTTAATCTTCGTCCCAATTGCCCTATATGTTACCTGATCAATTCTAGAATTCGCACTATGATATATACACTCCGACCCCTATATTGACCGATTCTTTAAATACTTACTCACATTCCTGGTAGCCATAATCATCTTAGTTACAGCTAACAATATGTTTCAATTGTTTATTGGCTGAGAGGGGGTAGGGATTATATCATTCCTACTAATCGGATGATGACATGGACGAGCAGACGCCAACACAGCAGCTCTCCAAGCTGTTATTTATAATCGAGTAGGAGACATCGGACTAATTATAACCATAGCGTGATTTGCAACAAACCTCAATTCCTGAGAAATTCAACAAATCTTTGCTTTATCAAAAAACTTCGACATAACAGTCCCCCTACTAGGACTTGCCTTAGCGGCAACAGGAAAATCAGCCCAATTTGGCCTCCACCCATGGCTACCGTCCGCCATGGAGGGCCCTACACCAGTATCTGCCCTACTACACTCAAGCACTATAGTTGTTGCAGGAGTCTTCCTACTAATCCGCCTTCACCCACTTATAGAAAATAACCAGCTCGCCCTAACGACCTGCCTCTGTCTAGGAGCATTAACCTCATTATTCACAGCCACTTGTGCTTTAACCCAAAATGACATCAAAAAAATTGTAGCTTTCTCAACATCAAGCCAACTTGGGCTAATAATAGTTACAATTGGATTAAACCAACCACAACTAGCGTTCCTGCACATTTGCACCCACGCTTTCTTCAAAGCCATACTATTCCTGTGCTCTGGCTCAATTATTCACAACCTAAACGATGAACAAGACATCCGAAAAATAGGGGGCCTATTCAATATTATACCTGCCACCTCAACTTACTTTACAATTGGCAGCCTTGCCCTAACGGGGACCCCCTTCCTAGCAGGATTCTTCTCAAAAGATGCAATTATTGAAGCCCTAAACACTTCTTACCTAAACGCCTGAGCCCTTACCCTAACACTAATTGCCACATCATTCACCGCAGTATATAGCTTCCGGCTAGTATACTTTGTAATTATAGGAACCCCCCGATTCCTACCATTATCCCCAATTAACGAAAATAATCCACTAGTAATTAACTCCATCAAACGACTTGCCTGAGGAAGCATTATTGCAGGACTCCTCATTACACAAAACTTCCTGCCAATAAAAACACCAATCATAACAATACCAACCGCCCTAAAAATAGCAGCCCTTGCAGTAACAATTGCAGGCCTACTTGTAGCCACAGAACTAGCTAATATAACAAGCAAACAAGTAAAAATTACCCCAATAATCTCCACACACCACTTCTCAAACATATTAGGATTCTTCCCAATAACTATTCACCGACTCCTTCCAAAACTTAAACTTACCCTAGGACAATCCGCCGCCACCCAACTCGACAAAACATGGCTCGAAACCATCGGGCCAAAAGGCCTAGCACTAACACAAACAACCGTAGCAAAGACTATAAACGACATCACACGAGGAATAATCAAGACATATCTAACCATATTCCTTCTAACCCTAATCTTGGCCACCATTCCAGTTCTCCTTTAAACCGCACGAAGGGCCCCACGACCTAAACCACGAGTAAGCTCTAAAACAACAGGCAAAGTCAAAAGTAATACCCAAGCACAAATAACTAATATACCCCCACCAGACGAGTACATCACAGCCACACCACTGATATCACCACGCAAAACAGAAAACTCCTTCAACCCATCCACAACCACCCACGAGCCCTCATATCATCCCCCCCAAAAAAACCCCCCCACTAAACTGACCCCTAATAAATAAACCACTACAAAACCTACCCCCAAACGATTACCCCAAGCCTCTGGGAAGGGCTCAGCAGCCAAGGCTGCCGAATAAGCAAAAACCACAAGCATCCCCCCTAAATAAATTAAAAAAAGAACTAATGATAAAAAAGAGCCCCCATGGCCAACCAAAATCCCACACCCAACCCCAGCTGCAACTACCAAACCAAAAGCAGCAAAATAAGGCGTAGGATTAGAAGCAACAGCAACCAAACCCACAACCAAAGCTATCAGTAATAAAAACATAAAATAGGTCATAATTCTTGCTCAGACTTTAACCGAGACCAATGACTTGAAGAACCATCGTTGTTATTCAACTACAAAAACCACTAATGGCAAGCCTACGAAAAACACACCCCCTTATTAAAATAGCTAACAACGCATTAGTTGACCTACCAGCACCATCCAACATTTCAACATGATGAAACTTTGGGTCCCTACTAGGACTATGCCTAATTACCCAAATTCTAACTGGCCTATTCCTAGCTATACATTATACCTCGGATATTTCAACTGCATTCTCATCAGTAACCCATATTTGCCGAGATGTCAACTACGGCTGACTAATCCGAAATATCCACGCTAACGGAGCATCATTCTTCTTCATCTGCATTTACATACACATTGCCCGAGGCCTATATTACGGGTCATATCTTTATAAAGAAACCTGAAATATCGGCGTAGTCCTCCTACTACTAGTTATAATAACAGCCTTTGTCGGCTACGTACTACCATGAGGACAAATATCCTTTTGAGGGGCCACAGTAATCACAAACCTCCTATCCGCCGTACCATATGTAGGAGATATGCTAGTCCAATGAATCTGAGGCGGATTCTCAGTAGACAACGCAACACTAACACGATTCTTCGCATTCCACTTCCTACTACCATTCATTGTTACCGCCGCAACTATCCTCCACCTCCTATTCCTCCACGAAACAGGGTCAAACAACCCAATAGGACTAAACTCAGACGCAGACAAAATCTCCTTCCACCCATACTTTACGTACAAAGATCTCCTGGGATTCGTAATTATATTACTAGCTTTAATACTACTAGCGTTATTTTCCCCTAACATACTAGGAGACCCAGAAAACTTCACCCCAGCCAACCCCTTAGTTACCCCTCCACACATTAAACCAGAATGATACTTCTTATTTGCCTATGCCATTCTACGATCAATTCCAAACAAACTCGGAGGTGTCCTCGCACTACTATTCTCCATTCTAGTATTAATACTCGTGCCACTATTACACACCTCAAAACAACGAGGACTAACATTCCGCCCAATTACCCAGTTCTTATTCTGAAGCTTAGTAGCAGACATAGTCATTTTAACATGAATTGGGGGCATACCAGTAGAACACCCGTTCATTATCATTGGACAAATCGCATCCATATTGTATTTCGCATTATTCCTTATTTTAATACCACTAACGGGATGATTAGAAAATAAAGCACTACAATTAACTTGCCCCAGTAGCTTAGTCCAAAAGCATCGGTCTTGTAATCCGAAGATCGGAGGTTAAATTCCTCCCTGGCGCCCAAAAAAGAGAGATTTTAACTCTCACCCCTGGCTCCCAAAGCCAGAATTCTAAACTAAACTATTTTCTGG